AAGTGCATTATTTAAATAATGTAAATAAACACATTTTTGGGCAAAAAATATACTACTCGGGGGTTTCCTGTTTACGGGGGGTTTTCAGGAATGTTAGCCATCTTAGTAGTTTAGGGGGGTAGGGGGGTTTTACGCGTAGAAACCCCGGGGCACTTGTAGGGATCTCTCGAGTGAGCACTACACTATTATGTCCTTGAAATCAGTTATGTATGATTCCTAAATCCATGTCTTTTATCATTAACATTATGTATTTAGATCAAGGAAATGTTCAACCTTGTTTCACTATTACCGTGTGCACTCTGAAATGTCAATTGAAAGGAAAACAGAAAAAAGAACCAGTGACCCACTGGAAGGAACGCCCGGCATGGTGGGTAATCGCGCCATATGGTTTTCACCATTAACTTATGCAAGCGTCAATGAACGTGTGGGGAATTATTCGAGTTGTGGCCCTGAAATAGGAACCAAATGCCAGGAATAGTTCACTAAGTGTGACCCTCACAAATAATTGTCCCTCACCATCAATAAGAGTATGCATTAAGATATCAACTGATGGTCGGTTCTTATTGGGCTAAACGTTTTCATTGCAGAGATGTTGAGTCAAAGTATATCTGTTCTTATTCAATTGGGTGGATTCTTAATCGAGCAAGTGTCCGTCTTAGATTATTATCTTAAATACATACATGATTTGTATTCCTTGTGGGTTAAAGATCATTTTATTTACCATTTAATTTATTGTCCCTGAAATAATATTTATAAATGGTCTATATATATTTATGGTGATAATACATATATATATATATATATCATTACCAAAGAGTAGTTTAATTAAGAATACTAGCTTTGGGAGTTAGTGGTAGGGGTTAAAATCCCTTCTCTTTGAGCAGTAGGGGGGATTTTAACCCCCGGCATCCGGTTTACAAGACCGGCGCTCTGAAGCTGAGCTACTAGTGCAGGACCATTCAAGGGCTTTGTTTTCTAGTCAGCCTGTGAGGGGGATGAAGACTAGGAATAGGGAGAAGTAAAGGACGGAGGCGATTTGGCCGATGATCACGAATGGGTGTTCTACGGGTATTCCTCCAATTCATGTTAGAATAATAATGTTGGCAATTAAGGTTCAAAATAGGAATTGGGTAAGGGGGCGGAACGTGAGGCCTCGCTGTTTGGATGTGTGGAGAAGCGGTACGACTATTAGGACTAGGATGGAGGCCAGCAAGGCAAGGACTCCTCCTAATTTATTTGGGATGGAGCGAAGAATGGCGTAAGCGAACAGGAAGTATCACTCGGGCTTGATGTGGGGTGGGGTGACAAGGGGGTTGGCGGGGGTGAAGTTGTCAGGGTCTCCCAGGAGGTTGGGGGAGAAGAGTGCTAGGGATGTGAGGGCAATAAGCATGATTGTGAAGCCTAAGAGATCTTTGTAGGAGAAGTAAGGGTGGAAAGAGATTTTGTCCGTGTTTGAACTTAGCCCCAGGGGGTTATTTGAGCCTGTTTCGTGGAGGAATAGTAAATGGATTAGGGTGACTGCTGTAACGATGAAGGGGAGGAGGAAATGGAAGGCAAAGAATCGTGTTAATGTGGCGTTGTCAACTGAGAATCCTCCTCAGATCCATTGTACGAGGGCATCGCCCACATAGGGGACGGCGGAGAAGAGGTTAGTAATAACAGTAGCGCCCCAGAAAGATATTTGTCCTCAGGGAAGTACGTAGCCTACGAAAGCGGTCGCCATGACCAAGAGTAATAGGACTACTCCGACGTTTCAGGTTTCTTTATAGAGGTAGGAGCCATAGTATAGGCCTCGGGCGATGTGCATATAAATACAAATAAAGAAGAAAGATGCTCCGTTAGCATGCAGGTTGCGGATGAGTCAGCCGTAGTTTACATCTCGGCAAATATGTGCCACGGATGAGAATGCAGTAGCGATATCGGAGGTGTAATGTATTGCGAGGAATAGTCCAGTAAGAATTTGGATAATTAGGCAGAGTCCAAGTAGGGAGCCAAAATTCCATCAGGCGGAGATGTTTGAAGGGGTGGGGAGGTCGACTAGTGCGTCGTTTGCAATTTTTAATAGTGGGTGGGTTTTACGCAGGCTTGCCATTAAAGTTCTTGTAGTTGAATTACAACGGTGGTTTTTCAAGCCATTAGTCCTGGTTAGAGTCCTGGCAGGAATTATGACTTATATTATGTTCTTGTTTTTATTTGGTTTAGTGCTGGGGTTGGTGGCTGTTGCTTCTAATCCGTCTCCTTACTTTGCAGCTTTAGGGTTGGTTGTGGTTGCTGGGTTGGGTTGTGGGGTGTTAGTTGGACACGGGGGCTCTTTTTTATCTTTGGTTTTATTCTTAATTTACTTGGGGGGGATGTTAGTGGTGTTTGCTTATTCTGCGGCGCTTGCTGCTGAGCCATATCCGGAGAGCTGAGGGAGTCGGCCCGTTGTGGCGTTGATGTTCGTTTATACGGTGATTGTGGTTCTGGTGTCTGGGATGTTTTGGGGAGGTTGATATGAGTTTTCTTGATTATCGGCTGATGAGCTTGGAGAGTTTTCAGTCTCTCGGGGAGACATTGGAGGGGTGGCCCTGATATACTCTCTAGGAGGAGGTATGTTGGTTATTGGGGCGTGGGTTCTTTTACTTACGCTGTTTGTTGTGTTGGAGTTGACTCGGGGGTTAAGTCGGGGGGCTCTTCGGGCAGTCTAGAGAGTAAGAATAAGGACGGCAAGTGCCAGGGTTAGCAGGAAGAGGGTGAGGTAAGTTTTAATTGCTCCTCGTTGGAGGTTACTTGTTGTTGTAATGAGAGGGGAGTTGAGGGAGGCTACGGCTTTGGGGCCAGTTTTTTCTAATCAGGTTTGGTCAATTATTTGGCTAGCAACCGTTTGTCCGAGGGTTAAGTTGATTTTAGGTATTAAGCGGTGGATGATTGTCGGGAAGAATCCCAGTATATTCGAGAAATGGTGGGGTGCAAGTATAGGGGTCGGTTTAAACTGCTTGTTTGTGAGGGAGGCAAGTTCTAATGCCAATAGTAGTCCCAGGATTGTAACGGCCAGAGCGGCGAGTTTTAGGAGAGGGGGTATAGACATAATTGGTGTTTTTAGAGGGGTGATGTTGGAAGTAATAAGTAACCCGGCAATGATGCTTCCTCAGGCCAGCCGTTTGATTGGGTTAATCACCGCTGAGTTATTTTCGTTGATAGGGGAGAGGGGGTTAAATCGTGGGTGGCCCATGGAGACGAAGAAGATGACGCGGAGGCTGTAGATGGCGGTGAAAGAAGTGGCTAGAAGGGTAAGGGTAAGGGCCCAGGCGTTTAGGTGAGATGTATTAAGTGCTTCAATGATGGCGTCTTTGGAAAAAAAGCCCGCCAGGAAAGGGGTGCCCGTGAGGGCAAGGCTGCCGACAGTCAGGCAGGAAGAGGTAAAGGGGGCGAGGTGGTGCAGTCCTCCTATCTTTCGGATGTCTTGTTCGTCATTAAGGCTGTGGATGATGGAGCCGGAGCAGAGGAATAATATTGCTTTGAAAAAGGCGTGGGTGCAAATATGGAGGAAGGCGAGTTGCGGTTGGTTAAGCCCGATAGTTACCATCATGAGGCCTAGTTGGCTGGATGTGGAGAAAGCAACAATTTTCTTAATGTCGTTTTGGGTAAGTGCGCAGGTAGCTGTAAACAAGGTGGTAAGGGCTCCCAAGCAGAGGCAGGTGGTAAGCGCCGTTTGGTTGTGTTCTATTAAAGGGCTCATCCGAATCAATAAGAAAATACCAGCTACAACTATAGTGCTTGAATGCAGTAGGGCAGAGACCGGTGTGGGGCCCTCTATGGCAGAGGGTAGTCAGGGGTGGAGGCCAAATTGGGCCGACTTGCCAGTGGCAGCAACGATAAGGCCGATTAGTGGGAAAGTTAAGTCTGTGTCCTTGGCGGTGGAGTATACCTGTTGTATCTCCCATGAATTTAGGTTTATTGCTATCCATGCTATGGCGAAAATTAGTCCAATATCTCCTACACGGTTATAAAGAACTGCTTGGAGGGCAGCTGTGTTTGCGTCCGTTCGTCCGTATCATCAGCCAATCAAAAGAAAGGACATAATACCAACACCTTCTCAGCCGATAAACAGCTGGAATATATTATTAGCTGTAACTAGGATAATCATAGCGATAAGGAAGGTTAAGAGGTACTTAAAAAATCGATTCATATTGGGATCGGCATGTATGTATCATGATGCGAATTCTAAGATGGATCATGTGACGTAGAGAGCGACGGGGGTAAAAATAATGGAGTAGTGGTCAAATTTGAAGCTGATGTTTACATCGAAGGTGGTGGTGTTTATCCAGTTTCAGTTAGTAATAATTGCTTCTGCGCCCTCGTTGAGGAAGAGAAATAAAGGGAGGATGCTAATGAAAAAGGCGAGTTTCACTGCCGACTTTACGTGGGTGAGGGCTCAGTCGTCCCGTTTTGGGTCAGGGGTGAAGGTGGTTAGAAGGGGGTAGATTAGAAGGGTGAAAATAACTAGAAGGCTCGAAGTCATTGTTAGGGAAGTGGCGTGCATAGCTGCTACTTGGATTTGCACCAAGAGTTTTTGGTTCCTAAGACCAACGGATGAGCTGTTATCCTTTAGAAGCGGTGCGAGTGAGCCCAGGGGTTCAACCAAGGTGGCGAAGATTAGCAGTCTTCGTTGCTAGCGAGCCTCTCTCGGTGAATAAGAGGGGTCTAACCTCTATCTCTAGAATCACAATCTAGTGTTTTTGTTAAACTATATTTACAAGCAGCCCACCCTCAGATTAGTTCTGGTTTTAGAATAAGTAGGGCTAGAGGAATTAAATGGAGGGCAATTAGTAGGTGTTCTCGGGAGTGAGAGGGTTCAAGAGCGAGGATGTGTGCTGGGAGGGGGCCACGTTGAGTTATCAAGAACATATAGAGGGAGTAGCCAGCGGTAATCAGAGTTCCGGCCCCCGTAAGAGCTAGCGTTCACCAGGATCAGTTAAACAGGGAGATGATGATTAAGAGTTCTCCCATGAGGTTAGGCAGTGGGGGGAGAGCTAAATTGGCGAGGCTAGCGAAGAATCACCAGGCGGTTATTAGAGGGAGGGCAATCTGCAGTCCTCGGGCCAAGACTATTGTCCGGCTGTGTGTGCGCTCATAGTTGGTGTTGGCTAGGCAGAATAGGGCTGAGGAGGTTAAGCCGTGGGCGACTATTAGAATTAGTGCTCCAGTGAAGCCCCAGGGAGTCTGTACTAGGATACCTCCAACGACAAGGCCTATGTGGCTTACTGATGAGTAGGCAATTAGGGATTTGAGATCTGTTTGGCGTAGGCAAATTGAGCCAGTCATAATCACGCCTCAGAGAGCTAGAATAATGAAGGGGTAGCTTAGTTGCTTAGTTAATGGTTCTAGTACTACTAGCATTCGTATCATGCCGTAGCCCCCTAACTTAAGTAGGACAGCAGCAAGAATTATGGAGCCTGCTACTGGGGCTTCTACATGGGCTTTGGGTAGTCAGAGGTGGGCTCCGTATAGGGGTATTTTAACTAGGAAAGCAACTAAGCAGCCGGCCCATCAAAGCTTGTCAGCATAGGTTGTGAGTAAGAGGGGGTTAGAGTATTGGAGGGTGAGCAGCGAGAGGGTGCCCGTGGCATTTTGGAGGAGGAGGAGGGCGACAAGAAGCGGTAATGAGCCTGCTAGGGTGTAGAACAGGAAGTAGGTTCCCGCGTTCAGGCGCTCCGTCTGGTTACCTCAGCGGGTAATGAGGATTAAGGTTGGGATAAGAGTGGCTTCAAATATAATGTAAAATATGATGATTTCGGTGGCCCCAAAGGCTAAGATTAAGAAGAATTGCAGGGATGTAAGGAGTATAATATAGGTTCGCTGACGGTTGATTGGTTCATAAGTCATGTGATTCTGGCTGGCAAGAATCATTAATGGGAGGAGCCAGCATGTGAGGACTAGCAGTGGGGTTGAGAGGGGGTCCGTTGCTAGGTAGGGGTTGAGGAAGGATCATCCTGTTTCGGATAAGTTTTTTAGTCAGGTTAGGCTGATGGTGGCAATTAATAAGCTATGAAGCAGGGCTGAGGGTCATAACCATTTGGTGGGGACTACTCAGGTTATTGGCATTAGCATTAAAGTTGGTAAGAGGATTTTTAGCATTGTAAGAGGTTTAGGCTTTGTAGGCGATCGGTACCATGCGTCCGGGCCGTGGCAACCAATAAGGCGAGCCCTGCGCTGGCTTCGCAGGCTGAAAAGGCTAGTAGGAGCATGGGGGCAGCTGAAAAGTTAGTGGAGTTTAGTTGTAGGGTCCATAGGGAGAGGGCAATAAAAAGAGATAGTATTATGCCCTCAAGGCATAATAAGGCTGATAAGAGATGGGTGCGGTGGAATGCAAGGCCGGTGAGGCCAAGTATGAAGGCTGATGAGAAGGTAAAGTGAACAGGGGTCATTAGGTTATTATGGATTTTAACCATAAGTTTTTGAGCCGAAATCAAATGTTTTATTTAAACTAATTACCTACTCAGCTCATTCAAGGCCCCCTTGAAGTCATTCATAGATTAGGCCGAGGGTGAGGAGAGTTAGGACAAGGGAGGCTCAGAAAAAAGTAAGTAAGGGGGACGAGAGCTGGTCCCCTCAGGGAAGAGGAAGGAGGAGTGCGATTTCTAGGTCAAAGAGTAGAAAAAGGATGGCGACTAAAAAGAAACGCAGAGAGAAAGGTAATCGGGCGGAGCCTAATGGGTCAAAACCGCATTCATAGGGGGATAGTTTCTCGTGGTCTGGGGTTATCTGAGGGAGTCAGAATGAGACTAAGGCCAGGATAGTGGAGAGAGCAATTGCAATGGTGATAATGGTGGTGACTAGGTTCATTATCTTTCCTTGGATTTTAACCAAGACCGGGTGATTGGAAGTCACTTATACTGAAATTATACTAGAAAGATAGTTATGAGCCTCATCAGTAAATAGAGACGTAGAGGAATAGTCAGACGACATCTACGAAATGTCAATATCAGGCGGCTGCTTCAAATCCGAAGTGGTGTTCTGATGTGAAGTGGTATTGGACTTGTCGGAGGAGGCACACAGCCAGAAATGTTGAGCCAATAATCACGTGGAGTCCGTGGAAGCCAGTTGCTACAAAGAATGTTGAGCCGTAAACGCCGTCTGCAATTGTAAAGGGCGCTTCATAGTATTCTATTGCTTGAAGGAAAGTAAAGTAAAATCCAAGAAGGATGGTTAAGAAGAGTGATTGGATCGCTTGCTTTCGTCCACCTTCTATAATGCTGTGGTGGGCTCAGGTAACTGTCACGCCAGAAGCGAGAAGAACCGCTGTGTTTAGAAGGGGGACTTCGAATGGGTTGAGGGGAGTAATCCCTGTAGGGGGTCAGCAGCCTCCTAGCTCAGGTGTGGGTGCTAAGCTAGAATGGTAGAAAGCTCAAAAAAATCCTAAAAAGAAGAAAACTTCTGAGGCAATGAAAAGAATTATTCCGTACCGAAGGCCTTTTTGGACAGGAGGGGTGTGGTGTCCTTGAAAAGTCCCCTCTCGGATAATATCCCGTCATCATTGATATATTGTCAATAGAAGAAGGGCGGTTCCTAGGGCTATTAGGGTTGTTGAATTAAAGTGGAATCAAATTGCGAGACCGGAGGTTATTAGTAGAGCAGCAACTGCTCCTGTCAGAGGTCATGGGCTGGGGTCGACTATGTGGTATGCGTGCGCTTGATGGGCCATTAGACGTTTTCCTGTAGGTAGAGGCTTAAAAGGAGAACAAACACGTAGGCTTGAATTATAGCTACGGCGACTTCTAGCAGGGTTAGAAGGAATAATAGGGTTGCTGTGAGAATAGCCACCGTAGGTATTAGTGGTAGGAGGACGAATGCGGCTGTGGCAATGAGTTGGATTAGGAGATGGCCAGCTGTTAGGTTGGCAGTGAGTCGGACCCCTAATGCTAAGGGGCGGATAAATAGGCTGATGGTTTCAATGATGATAAGAACCGGAATTAAAAGGGTAGGGGTGCCTTCTGGCAAAAGATGGCCTAGAGCGATTGTTGGTTGGTTACGCATACCGATGATTACAGTAGCAAGCCACAAAGGGACGGCAAGTCCCATGTTTAGTGAAAGTTGGGTTGTGGGAGTGAAGGTGTAGGGGAGGAGCCCAAGTATGTTAAGAGTGATGAGGAATAGTATTAAGGAGGTGAGAATAAGGGCTCATTTATGACCTCCTAGGTTTAAGGGAAGAAGGAGTTGTTGCGTGAATCGGTTAATAAATCAGTTCTGTAATGTTAAGAGGCGGTTATTAAGTCACCGGGCAGTTGGGGTTGGGTAGAGGATTCAAGGGAGGCTTAGGGCAAGGGCTATAAGGGGCACTCCAATTAATGTGGGGCTCATAAATTGGTCAAAGAAGCTTAGTGTCATGGTCAGGTTCAGGATTCTGTTTGTGGTTTTTCTGTGTTTTGGGGGGTGGGCTCGTTGGGGAAGGTGTGGGCAGAGACTTTTGGGGGGAGAATAGTTAAGAAAACTAGTCAAGAGAAGACTAGGATGGCAAATCAAGGGGCGGGGTTGAGTTGAGGCATGCCACTAAGGGTGGTTGGGAGTCACCAGTCTTTAGCTTAAAAGGCTAACGCTATGGCCCTGTTTAGCTTCTTAGTGAGGCGTCTTCAAGTATTAAGGAGGATCAATTCTCGAAGTGTTCTAAGGGAACTGCTTCAACTACGATGGGCATAAAGCTATGGTTAGCACCGCAGATTTCAGAGCATTGACCATAAAATACCCCAGGTCGGGAGGCAATAAAGGCTGTTTGATTTAAGCGGCCGGGAACTGCATCTATTTTTACTCCGAGCGCCGGGACGGCCCATGAGTGGAGGACATCTTCTGCAGAAACAAGGACTCGGATGGGGGATTCAACGGGGATGACTATTCGGTGGTCTGTCTCTAGTAGGCGGAATTGGCCTGGGGCCAGGTCTTGTGTCGGGATTATGTATGAGTCGAATCCTAAGTCCTCGTAGTCTGTGTATTCATAGCTTCAATATCACTGGTGGCCCATGGCTTTAATAGTGAGGTGGGGATCATTGATTTCATCTATTAGGTAAAGAATGCGAAGAGAGGGGAGAGCAATGAGGATAAGAATAACTGCTGGTAGGACCGTCCAGATAATTTCGATTTCTTGAGAGTCTAAAATGTATTTGTTAGTTAGTTTAGTTGAAACCATAGCGACAATAATGTAAAGTACTAGTGTGCTAATGAGAAACACAATCATTAAAGCATGGTCGTGAAAGTGGAGAAGTTCTTCTATTACAGGTGAAGCTGCGTCTTGGAATCCTAGTTGTGCGGGATGTGCCATTATTATTCAAGACACGCGGGGGTTAAACCCACAATTCTGCCTCGACAAGGCAGTGTAATAGTCTGTTTTACTAGTGTCTTATAAAGAAAGTGACAGAACGGTTATGTGGTTGGCTTGAAACCAGTTTACGGGGGTTCGACTCCTCCCTTTCTCGGGTTAGTTCGTTGATCGGACTTGGACAAAGGCAGGCTCCTCAAATGTATGATAGGGAGGAGGGCAGCCGTGGAGTCATTCAACGTTAGTTGTGGTGAGTTCTACAGATAGAACTTCACGTTTAGCGGCGAATGCTTCTCATAAAATAAATAGGAACATAATTACGGCTACGAGTGAAATTAGTGACCCAATTGATGAAACAGTGTTTCAGAGGGTATATGCATCCGGGTAGTCTGAGTACCGACGGGGCATTCCGGCAAGGCCTAGAAAGTGTTGCGGGAAGAAAGTTAGATTTACACCCACAAACATCACTCCGAAGTGGATCTTTGTTCAGGTACCGTGGAGGGTGTATCCTGAGAATAAAGGGAATCAGTGGACGAAAGCTCCCATAATAGCAAAGACGGCGCCCATTGATAGGACATAATGGAAGTGAGCTACTACATAATATGTGTCATGTAGCACAATATCAAGAGAAGAATTAGCTAGGACAATTCCGGTGAGACCTCCTACTGTGAATAAAAAAATAAAGCCGAGAGCTCATAAGAGGGGGGTTTCCCATTTAATGGACCCTCCGTGGAGGGTGGCTAGTCAGCTAAAGACTTTTACACCTGTCGGGATGGCGATAATTATTGTGGCAGAGGTGAAGTATGCTCGTGTGTCTACATCTATTCCGACTGTAAACATATGGTGTGCTCATACAATAAACCCTAAAAGGCCGATAGCCATCATTGCCCAAACCATACCCATATATCCGAATGGCTCTTTTTTGCCTGAGTAGTAGGCAACAATGTGTGAAATCATGCCGAATCCTGGGAGAATAAGAATATAAACTTCGGGGTGGCCGAAGAATCAGAAGAGGTGTTGATACAGGATCGGGTCCCCCCCACCCGCCGGGTCAAAGAAGGTGGTATTGAGGTTTCGGTCTGTAAGAAGTATCGTAATTCCAGCTGCAAGGACTGGGAGCGAGAGAAGAAGAAGTACTGCCGTGATGAGGACTGCTCACACAAACAAGGGGGTTTGGTATTGAGAAATTGCAGGTGGTTTCATATTAATGATTGTTGTGATAAAGTTAATGGCCCCTAGAATTGAGGAGATGCCGGCCAGATGAAGGGAAAAGATTGTTAAGTCAACAGAGGCGCCTGCGTGGGCTAAATTTCCGGCTAAAGGAGGGTAGACAGTCCACCCCGTTCCGGCACCTGCTTCGACGCCTGAAGAAGCAAGGAGGAGGAGGAAAGAGGGGGGTAATAGTCAAAAGCTCATATTGTTCATCCGGGGAAAGGCCATATCAGGGGCCCCAATCATAAGAGGGATGAGTCAATTTCCAAAGCCCCCGATCATAATTGGTATTACTATAAAGAAAATTATTACAAATGCATGTGCTGTGACGATGACATTGTAAATTTGGTCGTCTCCAAGGAGAGCCCCAGGTTGACTTAGCTCCGCTCGAATGAGCAGGCTTAAGGCCGTTCCCACTATTCCGGCTCATGCACCAAATACTAAATAAAGGGTGCCGATATCTTTATGGTTGGTTGAGAAAAATCAGCGTGTAATTGCCACAGGTAGGATGGCTGAGCTTTTAAGCGGTGGATTGTAGTCCCATAGACAGAGGTTAAAGTCCTCTTCTTACCAAGCCCTGGGGTGTTGGACACATCAGATTGCAAATCTGAAGGCGCAGGCTAATCGCCTGCTGGGGCTTTCCCCCGCCTTTAGCCCCGACCAGGCGGGGGAAAGGTAGACGGATGCTCGCTGGTTTGAGCGCTTAGCTGTTAACTAAGAGTTTGTAGGATCGAGGCCTTCCCGTCTAGTAAGGCTTTAGCTTAGTTAAAGTGCCTGCTTTGCATGCAGGAGATGTGGGGTAATATCCCGCAAGTCTTACAGGGGCTGGGAGATTCTCACTCCCGCTGAGGGCTTTGAAGGCCCTTGGTCTGAGTGTTAGCCTAAGTCCCTTAGAGGGTAAGAAGTATCAGAATAGTTGGGGTGAGGGGGAGGAGGGCAAGAGTAGCTGTAATTATCATGGCTAGGGGGAGGGTAAGTTGTGTTGAGGGGAGGCGTCATGGGATTGTGCCTGGCAGGTTGTTTGGGGAGATAGTCAGGGTTATGGCATAAGTGAGGCGTAGGTAGAAGTAAAGGCTGAGGAGGGCGGAGAGTGCGGCAAGGGTGGCAGTAGGGGCGAGGTCTTGCTTGGTTAGCTCTTGTAAAATTAGTCACTTTGGCATAAAGCCAGTTAGTGGAGGAAGGCCGCCGAGGGACAGGAGGATCAGGGGTGCAAGTGAGGTCAGGGCTGGTGCTTTTGCTCATGAAGCGGCTAATGAGTTTACAGTGAATGAGTTGTTCAGTTTGAAAGTGAGGAATGCTGAGAATGTTATGACGAAATAGGTGAGGAGAGCAAGAAAAGTAAGGGAGGGGGAGAAGTGGAGGACAATAATCATTCAGCCAAGGTGGGCGATCGATGAGTAAGCCAGGATCTTTCGTAGTTGGGTCTGATTTAGGCCCCCTCAGCCACCGACAAGGGTGGAGAGAACTCCGAGAAAGACTAGTAGGGTAGTATTCAAAGGCTGAAGTTGAAGGAGAAGGGCGAAAGGGGCAAGTTTTTGTCATGTGGAGAGAATAAGGCCCGTAGTGAGATCTAGTCCTTGAAGAACTTCTGGTAGTCAGGAGTGTAGAGGGGCGAGTCCGATTTTTAAGGCCAGTGCAATGGTGATTATGGTGGTGGGTAAGGGGTGGGTCATCTGTTGAATATCCCACTGGCCTGTCAACCAGGCGTTAGTTGTACTAGCGAATAAAAGTATTGCGGCTGCTGTGGCTTGGGTCAGGAAATATTTGGTAGTGGCTTCTACAGCGCGGGGGTGGTGGTGTTGCGCCATGAGTGGAATAATAGCGAGGGTGTTGATTTCTAAGCCTATTCAGGCAAGGAGTCAGTGGGAGCTGACGAATGTGATTGTGGTCCCTAGCCCTAGGCCAAATAGTAAGGTGGCTAAAATGTACGGGTTCATTAGCAAAGGAAGGATTTTAACCAACATGTTTGGGGTATGGGCCCAAAAGCTTAATTAGCTGACTTTGCTAGGAAGTGGTGTAGCGGAAGCACTAAGAGTTTTGATCTCTTAAGGTAGGGTTCGAACCCCTTCTTCCTAAGGAGTTGGAGGGATTTTAACCCTCATGGTTCACTCTATCAAAGTGGCCCTTTAATTCAGGCACAGCTCCAAGGGTTATAGCTGTGGGGGGAGGCCCGTGAATGCAATGGGTAGTGCAAGGTGTCAGATGACAAGGGCCAGTGTGAGAGGCAAGAAATTTTTTCAGATTAAGTGCATTAATTGGTCATATCGGAACCGGGGGTAGGAGGCTCGAACCCATAAGAAGACTACGGAAAGTAAGGCTGCTTTAGTTATTAGGTTTATTGCAGTGAACTCAGGGAAAGAAGGAATATGGGATGCTCCTAAAAATAGGGTTGCTGATAACGTGTTTATGAGGAGAATGTTGGCGTACTCCGCAAGGAAGAAGAGGGCAAAGGGGCCGCCTGCGTATTCGACGTTGAAGCCGGAAACTAGCTCTGATTCCCCTTCGGTGAGGTCAAATGGGGCTCGATTGGTCTCTGCAAGAGTAGAGATGTACCACATAGCAGCCAAAGGCCAGGCGGGTAAGATGAGTCACACACTTTCCTGAGCCACGTTGAAGGTTTGTAGCGTAAAACCACCTGTGAAAATAATGGTGCTTAGTAGGATAAGTCCTAGGCTGACTTCATAGGAGATTGTTTGAGCGACAGCTCGGAGTGCGCCGATAAGGGCGTATTTTGAGTTGGAGGCCCATCCTGACCCAAGGATGGAGTAAACTGCAAGGCTTGAGAGTGCGAGAATAAATAGAATGCCTAGATTAAGGTCTACAACAGGGTAGGGTATGGGTATCGGGGCCCAGAGGGTTATAGCGAGGGTGAGGGCTAGTATAGGGGTGAGGAGAAAAAGGACGGGAGAGGAGGTGGATGGACGTACTGGTTCCTTGATAAACAGCTTTACACCGTCTGCGATGGGTTGTAGGAGCCCGTAAGGTCCTACAATATTTGGTCCCTTTCGCAGTTGTATATAGCCGAGCACCTTTCGTTCAAGGAGTGTGAGGAAGGCGACGGCTAAGAGTACTGGGACAATAAAGGCTAGGGGGTTGATAATATGGGTAATAAGGGCTGAAATCATAGTTAAGGAGGGGAGTTGAACCCCCGTAGAAAGGGCTTAGGTCTTTTGCAATTGCCGGGCTCTGCCACCTTAACATGCCATTATCTTAGGCGGGGGAGTATGCCCCTTGATCTAATTTAGTTGATTTCATTAGGTTGGGGGGAGGCATACTTGAAGCATGGGCCTCTTCTTTTCGGTCCTTTCGTACTAGAAAAGATCATATCATAGATAGAAACTGACCTGGATTACTCCGGTCTGAACTCAGATCACGTAGGACTTTAATCGTTGAACAAACGAACCCTTAATAGCGGCTGCACCATTAGGATGTCCTGATCCAACATCGAGGTCGTAAACCCTCTTGTCGATATGGGCTCTAAAAGAGGATTGCGCTGTTATCCCTAGGGTAACTCGGTCCGTTGATCGGCGTTGCCGGATCAGGTAGGTCAGAAGTTCTGTTTATTAGAGTGGTAACTCGGGGATGTAAGAGGGGTGCTCTCAGTCCACATGGGGGTTTTTTATTTCCCCGCGGTCGCCCCAACCAAAAACATTAGGGCAGGGGTCATTTGGTTTGGCCCGGTAAGATCGGGGTGTTTAACATGATCTGCTTTAGTGTCTGAAGCTCCATAGGGTCTTCTCGTCTTATGGTATTATCCCCGCTTCTGCACGGGGAGATCAGTTTCATTGACTGGAAAAAGGAGACAGTTAAGCCCTCGTCGTGCCATTCATACAGGTCTCCATTTAAAAGACAAGTGATTGCGCTACCTTCGCACGGTCAAAATACCGCGGCCGTTAAACTTATAGTCACAGGGCAGGCGGGACCTCTTATTCATTAGCTTTGCAAGAGGCGATGTTTTTGGTAAACAGGCGAGGCTTAGGTGTGTTTGCCGAGTTCCTTCTTTTTCTTTTAGTCTTTCCTATTAAGCATTCCAGTGTGGGGTTAACGGGGATTATTTGGGGGGTTTTCTAGTTGTTTTATTTATAGCTCAGTACCCTCTTGTGTAGGGGCCGTTAGGGCTCGGTTGGGGTTCGTTCCGATGTACACTCATGCGTGGAGAGAATCTTTATTCTCTTATTACTCGTTTTAGCATAAACACTCCTATGGGGGCATAGGACGGCTCGGTACTTACAGGGGATTAAGATGGGGTTATCGGGATAAATAGGCTTATTAGTGTTTGAGCTTTAACGCTTTCTGTTAGGATGGCTGCTTTTAGGCCCACCTAAACATTAGACCTTTAGTGGGAGTATGATCTTTACCCTCCTGAAAAAAGTTGTTTCTTGTGTCAAAGGAGCTGTACCTCCTTTGAATAACTTTCTTGGTTTCTCAAATATCGGGTGGGGTAAAAACAAGGGCGAACGGGGAAACCAGGAAGCTGAACTTCTATCCAATTCCCGGGCAACCAGCTATCACTAAGTTCGGTAGGTTTGTCACCTCTACTCAGAGCTCTTCCCACTCTTTTGCCACAGAGACGGGTGTGCCCTATTTATAGGCTGTCTCGGAGTAGCTCACTTAGTTTCGGGGGCCTAGACTAAAACGCTTTTTGCCTAGGTTTACTGGCTAAATCATGATGCAAAAGGTACGAGATCTCATCTCTGCTTCTTGAGGCTTTACTGGTTTGTTTCATTTCTTTTTCAGCGTTCCCTTGCGGTACTTTCTCTATGGCTCCTTAGATCCTTTTCTATCGCCTATACTGGGGGAGGAAAATGGTTTGTTTTAAAGACTTTAGTGCTATTAGGGGTTATAAACAGGTGGGGGTTGCTTTTAGGTGGGGGGCTAGCTTTTAAGCGTCAGGGTAATCCGATTTGCACGGATGACTTCTCAGTGTAAGGGAGATGCTTTTCTAACTTAGCCATACTCTGATTTTTCCAAGTGCACCTTCCGGTACACTTACCATGTTACGACTTGCCTCCCCTTTGCAGTTTTAATGGTTTGAGTTAACGGGTTGTGTGGTAGCTCGGGGAGAGTGACGGGCGGTGTGTGCGCGCTTCAGGGCCAATTTCAGTGAGACACTCTATTTTTCACTTACTGCTAAATCCTCCTTCGGATGCATATTTCAATGCATCGTCCGTAATTCCCTGGGGGAGGGAATGTAGCCCATTTCTTCCCCTTCCATACGCTACACCTCGACCTGACGTTTTGGGCTATGCCAATTTTGCTTACTGTTATACCTTCACAGGGTAAGCTGACGGCGGTGGTATATAGGCGGGAGAAACAAGGAAGGGTGAGGTTGAACGGGGGTTATCGGTTCTAGAACAGGCTCCTCTAGGTGGATCTAAAGCACCGCCAAGTCCTTTGGGTTTTAAGCTAACGCTCGTAGTTCCCAGGCGGACAGCATATGTACTTTGCTATCAATGTTTACGGCTAGGCATAGTGGGGTATCTAATCCCAGTTTGTACCATAGCTTTCGTGGGTTCGGAGAACTTAAAGCCACTTTCGTGGTTGAACTTCTTGTCTTCGAGAGCGTATAACAGCTTTGAAGATGTTTGGCTTTAGTATTTGGGTTGTTCCTAACCACTCTTTACGCCGAGGACTAACAACTTGGGCCTCTCGTATAACCGCGGTGGCTGGCACGAGTTTTACCGGCCCTCTTAGCTGTGACTAAGTCAAGTTTTCACTTATGGCTTAATGTCTATCACTGCTGAGGTCCCTTGAGGGTGTGGCTAAGCAAGGTGTCTTGGGCTTCAGTTGAGATGCCTGATACCAGCTCCTTGTTCCCGGGCAGGGAACTGTGGGGCATTCTCACAGGGGTGCGGATACTTGCATGTGTAAGTTAAGCTAAAGTTGTTAGTAAAGTCAGGACCAAGCCTTTGTGCTTGCGGGGCTTTCTAGGGCCCATCTTAACATCTTCAGTGTTATGCTTTAGTTAAGCTACGCTGGC